TCAAGATTGGGTCTCTATGCCAGGTGTTTTGCCCGTGGCTTCAGGGGGTATTCATGTTTGGCATATGCCTGCCCTGACCGAAATCTTTGGGGATGATTCCGTACTACAGTTCGGTGGAGGAACTTTAGGACACCCTTGGGGAAATGCGCCTGGCGCAGTAGCTAATCGGGTAGCTTTAGAAGCGTGTGTACAAGCTCGTAATGAGGGGCGTGATCTTGCTCGCGAAGGTAATGAAATTATCCGCGAAGCTAGCAAATGGAGCCCTGAACTAGCCGCAGCTTGTGAAGTATGGAAGGCGATCAAATTTGAATTCGAACCGGTAGATAAGCTAGATAAAGAGAAAAAATAATCGCGCGTAATTCAGTAATTCCTGTTTGTTCTCCTAATTGCAATTAAACTCGGCCCAATCTTTTAATAAAATAAAAAAAAGGATTGAGCCGAATAAAAATAAAGAATGAGTATCCTATACTATGTATTTGGTATTTGCATATATTTTTCATATGTACATACCTTATCTATATATACACAAGATTAAAATACAAGATAAGATCGAAAATTCAATAACTCAATACTTCGATTGTTTATTGTTGGATCCATAATTTATGGATCCTTGGCGTTGGTGGATCATAGTTTCATACCATAGATCGAGCCAAAGAAAGGGCGCCCTCTACCCATCCTGTATATTGTCTTTCTATTTATAATTGAAAAAAAGATTCTATCATAATATATATGGAAGCATAATATATATTGAAGTGATACCAAAGATTCAAAAAAAAAAGAGAATAATTTCTTTCAATACTCACATGTTGTTAGTTAACAATCCTAGTGATTGGATCCATATGCTTAATTCTGATAGATAACATGATTATTCATTGAATGACTATTCGTTTTTTTTTTTATTTTCATCAAATGGGGGACAGGAAGACTCTATGGAAAAATGGTGGTTCAATTCGATGTTGTCTAACGAGAAGTTAGAACATAGGTGTGGTCTAAGTAAATCAATGGATAGTCTGGATGTTATTGGGCATCCCAGTGGAAGTGAAGACCCCATTATAAACGCTAGGGAGAAAAACATTCCTAATTGGAGGAATAGTGGCAGTTATAGTTTCAGTAATGTTGATTATTTATTTAATATCAGGGATATTTGGAGTTTGATCTCTGATGACACTTTTTTCGTTAGGGATAGTAACGGCGATGGTTATTCTGTATATTTTGATATTGAAAATAAGATTTTTGAGATTGACAATGATAGTTCTTTTCCGAGCGAACTAGAAAGTTTTTTTTCTAGTTATTTGAATAAAAGTAACAATCACTACTATTATCATTACATGTATGATACTCAATCTAGTTGGATTAATCACATTAATAATTGCATTGATAGTTATCTTCGTTTTGAAATCAGTTACATCTCCGGCGGTACTGACAATTATAGTGACAGTTACATTTATAGTTTCATTTGTACTGAAAGTGTAAGTGGTAGTGAACGTAAGAGTTCTAGTACAAGAACTAGAAGTAATGGCAGTGGTTTCAATATAAGAGGAAGCTCTAATGATTTCGATATAACTAAAAAATACATAAATTTATGGGTTCTATGCGAAAATTGTTATGAATTCAATTATAAAACATTTTTGACCTCAAAAATGCATATTTGTGGACAGTGTGGATATCATTTGAAAATGAGTAGTTCAGATAGAATCGAACTTTCGGTTGATCCGGGCACTTGGGATCCTATAGATGAAGATATGGTCTCCACAGACCCCATTGACTTTCATTCAGAGGAGGAACCTTATAGAGATCGTATCGACTTTTATCAAAGAAAGACAGGTTTAACTGAAGCTGTTCAAACAGGCATAGGTCAACTAAATGGTATTCCCGTCGCAATTGGGGTTATGGATTTTCAGTTCATGGGGGGTAGTATGGGATCCGTAGTAGGCGAGAAAATCACTCGTTTGATCGAGTATGCTACTAATCGATCTCTACCTGTCATTATTGTGTGTGCTTCTGGAGGAGCACGCATGCAAGAAGGAAGTTTGAGCTTGATGCAAATGGCTAAAATATCTTCTGCTTCATATAATTATCAATCAAATAAAAAGTTATTCTATGTATCAATCCTTACATCTCCTACAACCGGTGGAGTGACAGCCAGTTTTGGTATGCTGGGAGATGTCATTATTGCTGAACCTAATGCCTACATTGCATTCGCGGGTAAAAGAGTAATTGAGCAAACATTGAATAAGACAGTATCCGACGGTTCACAAGCGGCTGAGCATTTATTCCATAAGGGCTTATTCGACCCAATTGTACCACGTAATCCTTTAAAAGGTGTTCTGAGTGAGTTATTTCAGATCCACGGTTTCTTTTCCTTGAATCCAAATTCAAAAAATTAAAGTATAGCACTAGATTCAGTTATTTGTAGGGAACAAGTATTTAGTTTAATTCATCATAATAAAAAAAACTCAGAAGAATGGTATTTTCTCTGGTGACAGAAGTTATACTTGTAGTAAGAGTCATAAGTTTCAGATAATTACTTTTTCTTTTTTCCTCCGGATCCATTTTTTATCGTGCCTCTCTTACTGATTACTGATCAGAAACCCCTTATAAAATAAAGGGTATAAAAGAGTGACCCTTTTTTTCCGAGGAATTAGATAAAAGAAAAAAAAAATTCTTCGCCCTTCTTACGTATTAATCATATCGTATTAATATAGACAATAAAATCTATATATTATATATATAGAAGAAATCCAGAATAGAAGTGATTTCTATATCTAATAAGAACCTCCATTTTTTATTTTATTATGAATCCTGGATCGGATTACTTAGAGTCGCGAACTCATAATCAACTTTTTGATAATAAATAAACTTTTTAGTAGAAAGATAATAACGAAGATAAGGATGGGAGAATAGGAATAAATAATCCTCTTTATTAATAAAGAATCAAGAGGATTATCATATATATTCGTGTGGAAAGACGAATAGATACACTTAATTTAGTTCTACATTCCTTGCACTTATTAATTCATTAATATTATTTATAATATACTTATTATAAGATATCTTTATAAGAGGTACAAATATTAAATTGAGGCACCTATTTTATGACAGATCCCAACTTACCCTCTATTTTTGTGCCTTTAGTAGGCCTAGTATTTCCGGCAATTGCAATGGCTTCTTTATCTCTTCATGTTCAAAAAAATAAAATTGCATAGACCCGACGGGACCAAATCTCATCAATTTCTTTCACCACTGAATGGATGATAATAAGATGTTTATTTAGTGTAATATGGTATGTGGCTCTTTCCAAACCCAAATGACAGAACTGTTATGCATGCGGATAGGGGATATCCGCATAAAAAAATACATGTATATGCGGGTATAGCTGGTTAAAAAGAGTAATTAAATATGGAAAGAAACTGTATCTAACCAATTACTACTATACTAAACTAATGGTTCACATCAGATCAGAATAGTGCTAGTTGATGAGAGTTACTTCGGAAAGTCAAGTCAATGGGGGTTATTCTCTCAATTCCAATTTGTATCGAGTATAGTATGAACTGGCGATCAAAACATATATGGATAGAACTTATAACGGGGTCTCGAAAAACAAGTAATTTTTGTTGGGCCTGTATCCTTTTTTTAGGTTCACTAGGATTCTTAGTGGTTGGAACTTCCAGTTATCTTGGTAGGAATCTGATATCCGTATTTCCATCTCAGCAAATCATTTTTTTTCCCCAAGGGATCGTGATGTCTTTCTATGGGATCGCGGGTTTATTCATTAGTTCCTATTTGTGGTGCACAATTTCGTGGAATGTCGGTAGTGGTTATGATCGATTCGATAGAAAAAAAGGAATAGTGTGTATTTTTCGTTGGGGATTTCCCGGAGTAAATCGTCGCATCTTCCTTCGCTTCCTTATGAGAGATATCCAATCAATCAGAATGGAGGTTAAAGAGGGTCTTTATCCTCGTCGTGTCCTTTATATGGAAATCATAGGTCGGGGAGCCATTCCCTTGACTCGTACTGATGAAAATTTGACTCCACGAGAAATTGAACAAAAAGCTGCTGAATTGGCCTATTTCTTGCGCGTACCAATTGAATTTGAAATGAACTGAGTGAAGAATGAATGTTTTCTCAGCATGAGTAAAGGAACTTGCTAATAATACAACGGAAGTTTCTTCAGAATGCTCATTCGAGCTTAGATTCTATTTTCTCGTTCTGTTGGCGGGGTGACCTACAGAATAAAGGAGGACGTATATGAAACAACTATACTAAAATAAGAAGAAATTTTTTGTATACCCCCAAAAGGAATAGTAATCTTTGGCGAACAGGAGAAAAACTCATTATTATTTCGATACAATACGACATAAGAAAAGGGATTTTCCGCCCTTTTCTTATGTCAAATGAAAGATTAGGAAGACTAATAATCCCTCCTAGAAATATTTCTCCCTTTCGTTCTTGCCTTGTATTTTCTTTTCTTCATTTGTATTTGTACGCCTATTGTCTATTACTAGGAAAAGGGTACAATACAAGTAATGAATTCCAGACCCCCCCTCCAAAAAATAGTATAAACAAAGCAAGCAAAAAGGATTTTTGATTCCACATAATTGTATTGATTAACAATAATTCGGCGCTTTTTAGCAACTTGATGTTAAGGAATCTATGGATCTAGAAATTCATTTCGTACAATTGAACCTTTTCAAACTGTTTTTTTTTAAGAACCAAAAAAATTTGTGCCAAAATAACAGATGCCAAGAAGAACAAAAGACCTTGGACGCGTAATGGATCTTGAAGCACTATTTCCGCATCTCCCTGACCAAACCCTCCCACATTGGGATTGCTTGTTAATGGTTGATCAAGCTTGATGGATTCGCCCTCTGAAACAAGGAGTTCCGGTCCTGGAGGTATAACATCAACCACTTGATGTCCATCTGATGCATCAATTATGGTTATTTCATATCCCCCTTTTTCTTTACGTGCTATTCTGCTTATTATACCTGCTGATGTAGCATTATAGACTGTATTGTTACTCTTACTCCCATCGGGATAAATCTGACCCCTTCCTCTGTTCCCACCTACATATATGGGATATTTTAAGAAGTGAACGTCTTTCTTCGTAGCAGGGTTGGGTGAAAGAATGGGAAAGACGATTTCACTATATTTCTGACCAGGAACAGGACCTATCACAAGAATATTTTTTTTATTGGGACGATAACTCTGAAAAGACAGATTTCCCATCTTTTCTTTCACCTCGGGAGAAATACGATCGGGAGGGGCTAATTCGAATCCCTCGGGTAAAATAAGAACAGCCCCCACATTCAAAGCCCCCCTTTTCCCATTAGCGAGAACTTGTTTCAGTTGCATATCATAAGGGATTCGAACAACTGCTTCAAATACAGTATCAGGAAGCACGGCTTGCGGAACGTCAATATCCACGGGCTTTTTAGCTAAATGGCAATTGGCACATACAATTCGTCCAGTTGCTTCTCGTGGATTTTCATAACCCTGCTGCGCAAAAATGGGATATGCGTTTGACATAGATGCCCGAGTTATTACATATATCATGATCGATACAGAAATGTATCGAATCATCTGTTCCTTTACCCAAGAACAAGAAAAAGTATTTATATTTTGCATGGCCCAATCATTGATCCCGGAATTTCTACAATAAATTGCATAGGTAGCTAGTATAGTTCACTATCTATGAGTCTGCCATTATATTGGAATATAGGACAAATACTTTGAATAGAACAGGTTGAAGTATAAAGAAAAAATAAGTAAGATTGAAAAGCTTCCTTTATACATGAAGAAACATTCTGATTTGATTGATATCGGTAGATGGAATGAATTCTTCATTCATTCATTGAACGATAAATGACTACAAGTGAAGGAGATACACGATTTAAATAATGGAAGATCCAATATTTCACTATTGTATCTAGAATAACTGGAAAAGTGGAAACAAGGCCAGATATAATTTGATCGTTATGAGCCAACCCAAAATCGTTGTATACCGAACCAATCGTTAGTTCCCACCCACGGGTCGAGTGAAATCCGATCCATAAATCGGTGACTAAAAGAAGCGAAAAAGCTTTTATTGTGTCACTTAAGTTATGGATGAATTCCTGAACCCAAGAATTCAAAATGATAAGTTCTTCATTACCCAGAATAAAATAACCACTTAGAATAGTGAAACAGGTTATATTTGTCGAGAAATGCAAAATGATATGGAGATAATATTCATTGTGTGTTTTGACCAATTGTATTGTTTCCTTGTGTATTCCTATACGAAGTTTTTGTATATGTGTTTCCGGGTACTCCGTCTCCGTTATCATTTCGTCCAACAGGAATAGTTCTTCTAATTCTATGAATCCTTCTAGAAGGTTTTTATCTTGAATATCATTCAAAAAAGTTTCGGATTGCCTGGTATTCCACCAATTAGTAACCCAAGGTTCCAGACTTTTAGTAAATGAGAAAGAGACCCCCCAGGGCAAAAATACTATAGATGCAAGATATGGGGGGGCTTTTTCTTTTTTTTTTCATTTTTTCTGTTGCTTCATTTGCTTCATTTGTCGACTCTATCTGATCTTATATTTCTCTAAAACACGAGTTCTATAATTATAATAAGGTATCGGACCTATGGATTTATTCTCATTTTGGTGTAAAAAAAGGAGTCCTTGGGTCTACAAGGAATATAGAAATAGAATAAAAGGTCTTTTCGACTTCGGAAAAACTCCCCCCGAACCAAAATGCATTATTTCGAAATGTTTCGCCGTCTAACCACAGCCCAAACCAAAAGAAAAAAAGATGAATTCTGTATTAGTATTAGGAAATAAATGTCATTAATGTTCGGATATATTTGATGAATCCATACTTAACTTATTGACTTTTTACTAGTTATAAAAGAATTAATTGCGTTCGGCTCTATACACATACAAAAGAGTTTTTGGGGGTCTATCAGAATTCCTTTGTTTAGATTCATAAGAAGTAGTGTACAAACAAAAAGGGTTAACGGGGAGTAATAAATAGAACTTCTTCAAACTTAATAACTAAAAAAAAATTCTTCAAACAAAACAAAAAAAGAGAAAATACTCTTACTGTTCCAGTTGAAAAAGAGATGATTTGCGTGATATCTCATCTTTATAATAAAAAAGAAATAGAGTGGTTTGAAACATCAGAGCAAAAGGTCTGTTTTGTCATTTCTACAATAATCTTTTGATTATGTTATTTTTATTATGTTGGCCGGATAACTTTCCAATTTCTATGTTATGTAATAGATCACTAAATCAAAGTCTCGCTCTAAGAGTAAGAACTCCGGGGGACCTTACCCCCTCTAAATCAGAAATCAGACAAAAAGGGAGGGGGGTAAGGTCCCCCGGAGTTCTTACTCTTTCGTGTCTATAATCCGGTTCATCCGATTACTACAGAGATGAACCCAACCCGGAATATGAACCGTAAAAGAAAATACCTATTGAACCGATCACAGGAATACCAGTTACAGTACCTAT